GCCGAATATTTAAAAAATAGCCCAAAAAGTGAAATGAATGTTGGGATAATTGGTTTATATGGATCGTTCCTGGTCGAGACCAAATATCAAAATGACATTGCCATAAATAGATAAAATAGTATTTCCATTTATTTATCAAAAGAGGAGTATTCTTTGAAACCAAAATGGATTTTCCTTGATATCTAACATAATGCATGAAAGTATCCTTAAAGAATGATAAGGTATATGAACAATCCTTAACAGATACTTCTACAAGATGTTCTATTTTTTCATAGAAAAAAATTCGCTCAAAAAAAACGCGAAAATATTTTAAGCGTAACTGAGAGGATTTGTTACGTAGAAAAAGAAAGATAGATTCATATTCCCATACATATAAATTATATAGGAACAAGAAAAATCTTGGATTACTTTTTGAAAAAAAAGTAGAAATCCATTTTTTTGGAGTAAAAAGACTATTCCAATTATAATAATAAGAAAAAAACAACCTTAATAAATGAAAGAAAGAGACATCTTTTATCCAATATCGAAGAATTTGAACCAAGATTTCCAGATGGATAGGATAGGGTATTCGTATATCTGACTCATGATTTAAATATATCAGTTTATCTTCGAAAAAGGGAAAAATGGAATGAATTGATCGCAAATTATTATAAGATTTTACGATTTCGAATTCCCTTAAGGAAGAGATAAATAATTGTAGGGAAAATAGAATCTCCACGACGACAACAAAACCTTCTAATATTATTTGAGAATAAAAATGATTGTTATAACCCTTAAAAGGATTTTTGTTAGAATCGTTAACAAAAATGATGAAATGAGTCTGTTGATACATTCGAGTAATTAAACGTTTTACAATTAGTAAACTAAATTTATTGTTATAACCGACATTTTCTACAAAAATGGACCCATGACCACAAGCTAGTCCATAAATATATTCCCGGAAAAAAAGAGGGTATAGGGTGTCCTGGTGTCGAGATCTATGGAGTTCTAAATATGCTCGAGATTCCTCCATTTAAAATTTAAAAAGTCTGTTTGGTCAAACAAAGAATCAGAGATTCATTGGATTATCAAATGATACATAATGCGATATGATCAAAACAGGGAATTATAGGTATATGTATATATACCTACAAAACAAGTAAAAATCATCAACGGACTCTCTCTAATCGCTTTTCCACCTAATTTTTGTTCTAGGATAACAAGCTAGTTAGGAATCCTTTATTTTTTTCAACCTAATCGCTCTTTTGATTTTGGAAAAAATATCTTTATCAATATACTCTTTCTTTTACACATTTATCGCTACCCAAAAATATAATGGAAAATAGCTATATAGTTAGGACTCATAACAAAAATAAATAATCCATTCACCGGAAAAGCTTTTCCCATATCAAGCACTAATCTCTTTTTAACGTACAATTAGATGGGGTAATCATTCAAATAAAAAATAAATGAAAGCTCGTTGCTTTTTGTTTCCCTATTATAATTGGAGCCACCAAGCTCTATCCCTTTATTAATTAAACCCAACTGAATTTTTTTGTTCCGAGCCAAGAATTCACAAACAAAAATTTTGGCCGGATCCTATAAGAGAATGAAATCTTTTTAGAATTCTTCATCGATACGACATGCTACTTTTTCCATTCATTCCTTTATGGATCAGTCGTGGTTTTACAAGCTCTACCAATGGTATGGACGAACCGATTGCTTCATAGAAATGTGTAAAAAATAGAGTCGCTCTTAAAAGCCGAGTACTCTACCATTGAGTTAGCAACCCCAATACAATTTAGAAAATAACGTGGGTGTATATATCCAATCGCAATAAAACAATAAAATTAAAAGATTTAATTGTCTAATAAAATATCAGACATTAAAAAAAAATGGAAAAATAGAAAAACTCAAAATGTTGAAAGCAAGTTGATTCTCAACATATAAATGAACAGATAAAACAAAAAAATTTTCTAAAAAAAATTAAAAAATGGTATAACACCTCTTTATCTACTATGTTATACATTATTATATTATATATATAATTGAATTACTTACCTTTTAATAAAAAAATAATTTCTTGGTTGTATCGCAGAAAATTCAACGAACCTACCATTTGATGAAGTAATAAAGCCTATTTCACGTGAGTAAATTGATCAATTTATTCACGATCGGATTATATTTATTTGATACACTATTGTCAATATTTGTATTGAAAAAGAATACAATCGAGAAAACAAACGAATAAAATCAAAATGATAAAATAGAAAATTTAAAATATAAATATAATAGTAATGAAATATTAATATTTCATTAAGACTATATTTTCGATTTTAAATATTAGAAATTCTATTATTATGTTATAAGTTATAATTATTTATAACAAAAATTCTTTAAATATATAAATTTTATTATATTCGCATTCTAAACTATTCGAATTCTAAACTAAAAACTTATAAAAAATTATCGAAATCTATAATCGAAATCTATAAATAAATATGAAAATATAAATTTAATA